GGTTCAGATAAATCCATTTTTTATAAAAAATCAAAAACTAAGAATTTCATGACTTTATTGACCTGACCAGGAAAAAAGCAGTTTTTCTATTTTTTATGATACTTTGAAATTGTTAATTGAATGAAAGTCTAATGGGTATGAATTGACGTAGATGCTTTTATTTTATTGGACCACTATCCATTCTTTATTCGTCGAAAGAGTAGTTTAAACCTATCTATTTTTGATATGATTTATCTACTTTGAAACCATTACTATTATAATATATAATATTGAAGTCGGTTTTGTTTTCAATCTAAATTAAGCTAGGAGTCTCATTAAGCAACCAATAGTTTGAATTGCCCAAGCAAAAATCTCATTGTTTTAGATCCGAACTAAGCCTTCGTAATTCGTAATTTTTTTGAATCGAATTAAGGGTTTATTCATTGTTTATTTGAGGTAAATTCGAAATTGTTCTAATTGTGTAATCATCAATTACTGACATTGGTAAGCGACCCAAAGCGATTTGATTATAATTCAATTCGTGACGATCATAAGTAGAAAGTTCATATTCTTCGGTCATTGATAAACAATTTGTTGGGCAATACTCAACGCAATTACCACAAAATATACAGATTCCAAAATCAATACTGTAATTAAGCAATCGTTTCTTTCGAATATCAGTTTCCAACTTCCAATCAACAACGGGTAAATCTATAGGACATACACGCACACATACTTCACAAGCAATGCATTTATCAAATTCAAAGTGTATTCGGCCTCGGAAACGTTCCGATGTGATCAATTTTTCGTAGGGGTATTGAATAGTTACAGGTAAACGATTTGCGTGGGACAGGGTAATCATGAAACCTTGGCCGATGTATCTGGCGGCTCGTATTGTTTGTTGACCATAATTTATGAATTCAGTTATCATAGGGAGCATATGTTGAATATCTATAAAAAAGATTTTATGCTTGTTTCTTTCTCTTGTTTGAGACAAGTCGTGAATCTAGGATATTGTGGTCTTTTACAGTGAAAGAAGTTGGGACGAGGTTGTCAATAATAGATTACCTAGAGAAATCGGTAAAAGAAATTTCCACCCAAGATTTAATAGTTGGTCCATTCTCAGCCTCGGTAAAGTCCATCTTGTTGCAATAGGAATGAACAAAAACAAATAAGTTTTGGCTAATGTGATAAAGATACCAATTAGTGTTCCAAAGACTTTACCCCCTTTATTTATGCCAAATAGCTCAGGAACAAATATGTACGGAATAGAAAGATTCCAACCTCCCAAGTAAAGAACTGTTACAAATAATGAAGAAACTAGTAGATTCAGATATGAAGCAATGTAAAATAAACCAAATTTGATACCTGAATATTCGGTTTGATACCCTGCTACTAATTCTTCTTCTGCTTCTGGTAAATCAAAAGGTAATCTTTCACACTCGGCGAGAGAAGAAATTAGAAAAACGATAAACCCGATGGGTTGACGCCACAAATTCCACCCCCAAAAACCATATTTTGACTGCGCTTCCACTATATCAACTGTACTTGAACTGTTAGATAATCATAGTCGATGATAACATCACTGTGCCCATCGCTATTCCAGAACCGTACGTGAGATTTTCACCTCATACGGCTCCTCAGAGGTCACAAATAAATCTAAGGGCCCTTTCCTATTCTTTATCTTGATATGTTTGTCAGATAGAGTCAAAATCTATCCTAAGGTCCCAAATTAGACCAATGGAATTCTGTCTGCTATATTTAAAACTAATAAATAAGTGCTTCTGAATTTATCTCATCTTTTAAGAATTTTAATTTTTCTTTGTTGATTAATAACCTTATCATTAAATAAAAAAATGTGCTTTATAGCAATATCACATATACATTTCAACCTCGAATTTTCAATTACGAAAAAAATTAGAGAGTACATTAGTTCATGAATCATGACAAAAATTTTATCTCTCTAAATAGAAATCAAAATTGAATTATAGGAAAGAAAGAATAAAAACAAAAAAAGAAAAAAGGAAGAAAAAAAAAAAGACATCCCTCCTTTTTGCTTTTGCAATTAGATTCTTTTCTTTCTATTTCTATTTTTTTATTTCATTCCTATTCTCCTTTCTCAGAAAAAGGGCCTTTAACCAAAGTAAAAGATTACTTCGTTCTTGATAGTTAGTTACTTACTCAGTGGATAGGAACATACTCTGGATCAGAATCATGGGGAGTACTTCTTGATCATTTCTACGAACGTAAAGCCCCAATTTGAATTCCTTTTATGTACAGAAATATCCTCTTGGATAACTTACATAATCTCAATTACTAATCCTTTGTGTATCTTGGTCTTCCTAACCATCCACTCATTTTTTGTTTCAAAAACCTCCCGTTGTGGAAATCCATCTATGGTAATAGACAGTAAAAACTCCATAGAGTTGGTCTTTTGAACCCGCTTCAAGCTATCATGACAATTCACGAATCTTGGGGTAAACAATCTCTCTTGCTTATGTTTACTTTTTTCACCATTTGATTCTTGTACATAGGAAATGAGACTCAACTTTTTTACTGCAAATTTAGAAGCCGTTTTCTTTCACTCATATAACTATCTGGTTTAGTTCATCAACTCAAATGCTGAAGAAAAATAAAAATATATATAGTCAATCAAATCTTTTTATCCTTGTTTCTAGAAAGAAAAGAATTTTGATAAATTTTAGGTCTCACCGAATCACACGTAGAGATATTGATAACACACATAGAGCTAATGGTATTTCATAACTAATTGATTGAGCAGCTGCCCGTAGACCACCTAAAAAGGAATATTTATTATTTGATCCATACCCCGACATAAGAAGTCCAACGGGAGCAATACTTGAAATGGCAATCCAAAAAAAAACACCAATACTAAGATCGGCTAGAACAAGGTGATCACCAAAAGGAATTACTGAATAACTTAGAAAGATAGATATTACTGCTATGGATGGTCCAATACTGAATAAACGAGTATCTCCTGTAGATGGAATAAGGTTCTCTTTCAAAAGTAGTTTTGTCCCATCTGCTAGAGCTTGAAGAATTCCTAAAGGGCCGGCATATTCAGGCCCGATACGTTGTTGTATTCCTGCAGATATTTCTCTTTCTAACCAAACAATTACTAGTACACCTATTGTGATTCCTAATACAAGAGTCACAATAGGGACAAGCATCCATATGATCCCATAGACTTCTTTTAAGGATTCCAATTTGGAAAAAGAATTGATAGTCTCTATTTCTGTTGTATCAATTATCATTTCAACGATCAACTTCTCCCATAATGATATCTATGCTACCTAGTATTGTCATAATATCAGCCAATTTCATTCTTTTAACTAACTGAGGAAGAATTTGCAAATTGATAAAACCTGGTGGGCGAATTTTCCATCTCCAAGGAAAAACGCTCTGGTCTCCTATCAGAAAAATCCCCAATTCTCCTTTTGGGGCTTCAACTCTCACATAAAGTTCTTGTTTCGACAATTCAAAAGTTGGAGAAGGCTTTTTACTAATAAACCGATATTCAAAATCATTCCATTCAGGATCTTTTAATCTGTCAAAACGTCGCATTTCTAAATTTTCGTAAGGCCCTCCTGGAATTCCTTCCAGAGCCTGTTGAATAATCTTTATGGATTCTGTCATTTCACCGATTCGTACTAAATAACGAGCTAATGAATCCCCTTCTCGTTGCCATTGAACCTGCCAATCAAATTCGTCGTAAGACTCATAATGATCAACTTTACGAAGATCCCATTCTATTCCGGAAGCTCGTAGCATTGGTCCCGATAAACCCCAATTTAATGCCTCGTCTCTCCCAATAATGCCTACGCCTTCAACTCGTTCTAAAAAAATAGGATTCCGGGTAATAAGTTTTTGATACTCAGCAACCCCTGTTAAAAAATAATCGCAAAAATCCAAACATTTATCTATCCAGCCATAGGGTAGATCGGCAGCCACTCCTCCAATACGAAAAAAATTATGCATCATTCGCATACCGGTGGCAGCTTCGAATAGGTCATATATCAATTCTCTTTCTCGAAAAATATAGAAGAAAGGGGTCTGTGCACCAATATCCGCCATAAAAGGACCGAGCCATAACAAATGAGAAGCTATCCGACTCAACTCCAACATAATGACTCTGATATAGCTAGCCCTTTTAGGTACTTGAATATTGCCTAATTGTTCGGGTCCATTTATGGTTATTGCTTCTGTGAACATAGTAGCTAAATAATCCCAACGTGTTACATAAGGCAAATATTGTATAATTGTTCGGTTTTCCGCAATTTTCTCCATCCCTCTATGTAAATAACCCAATATTGGTTCGCAGTCGACAACATCTTCACCATCTAGAGTAACGATGAGTCGAAGAACACCGTGCATTGATGGGTGCTGAGGCCCCATATTGACTATCATGAGGTCTTTTCTTGTAGTTGGTGCAGTCATAAGTTTTTTAACGATTCATTCTTCCATGAATTACTGAAAGTGAAAAGAAGTTCATCAAAATTTAATCGAAACATATAAGTGAAAATGAAATAACTCTTCTTAACGAGTTTTTGTCTCTCGAATGTCCAACTGATTAATTAATTCTTTATAACGTACTCTATTTTTTTTTGCCAAATAAGCTAGCAGTCGTTGACGTTTTCCCAAAATTTTCTTCAAACCTCTCTGAGATAAATAGTCTTTTTTGTGCAATTCTAAATGTGAAGTAAGTCTCCGTATCTTATTGGTGAAATTGAATACTTGAAATTCAACAGATCCTTTCTTTTCTTCTTGAAAAATAACAGAAATGACAGAATTTTTTACCATAAATGAATTTCCCCTTTCTTTATTTTACAGATATGGATTTTTTCTAATTTTATTGATCAGTAATAATAATGCCAGTAATTTGAACGTGGTATATAGACTTAATTTCTTTATGAACCTCTAATTTTAGCAATTCCAATAAATTAATCAAATTTCAAATTTGATTCAGATAGGAATCCAAAAAGGTGGTAGGTACGTTTTTTTCAGTCACAAAAGCGAATAATTGAAACCTAAAATCCTAAAATGAAGAAGATTCTGTTGATTCATTTCTAGATCTAATCAATACCTTATTTTATTGATTTAGTATTGTCTACTCGAATTAGATTCGAATGAGATGTAAAACAAGGCATGTTTGCATTTGTTTGCTTTCAGATACTCTATACGAGACAGGGTATATAGTACTATCAATTAATTTTCAATCGTGGATACATATGTATCCTTAAGATACTGAAACGGCTACCATTATTGGTATCAAACCAATAACGATTCATACAAGCTAAATCTTCTAATCGATAATTAGGCCAAAGAAAGAACTTAAATTTAATTAATTCATTTTTATCTTTATAAAGGGGTTTCCGTTCACCCAAAAATTGACTCCAGTTTTTTACATTGGTTTCGTTGCAAAATACTGAATTTCTATCGACGACATTCCAATTCAAAGAATTAAAAAAACTTCGAATTCTCAATTCTCTACGACGTCTAGACCATAAAATATTTTCAGGAACAAGCAAATCAAAATGAGTTTTTTCTGTATTTATTCTTTGAGTTTGAGGTTGCAGAATGAATTCGTCAAAATTCTTTTTATCAACATATCTTTGTTCTCGGTATCTTTGATTAGTTTGGTGTTTACTTTTATGAACCAATGAAATACCTATGGTTTGATACATAATAAATTGTCCATTATGTTTTACAGACAACCGAATAGGTTCGATAATCAATACCCCCTTCTTCATCAAGTCTGTAAGAGGTAAATTTGCTTGAATCAGCATTATATCCAAACTCATTTCTCTCCTTTGAATTGACGATATAGTAATTTTGGTTGGATTTATCAGTCGAAGCAGGAGACAATATACCTTGATATTTTCGAGCATTCTTTTATTCAAAGCATCGTTCCATCTCAATTGAAAAAGCAAATAACGTTTCAAGAACAAATCTAGTTCTGCTTCCGTGTTGCTTTTGTATTGTTTTTTATTTTGACCCTTTTTTGTGTCTGATTCCACGTAATCTTTTTCAAGATCGGTTTGATGTTTTGAAAAAACAGGGCTCAGATTTCCTTTGTTTTCTATATCTGATCCACGCTCTCTTTGACTTGGGGGTTCTTTTGTTTCTTGACTTCGATTCTTTATTTTTTTATTTGACGGTAGAAAAAAGTTTTGTTTTTGGTTTTTATTTTGAATAACATTTTCATTTGTATTCAAATTAAAAAGAAGGAATTTGCTTGGTATAATCCACRGTTTTATTTTATAGACATTATAAAGTAGTACAAATTCTGGGAAGAACCAAAATTCCAGATTCAATATGGGACGATTAAATATTTTTTCATTCATTCCCATCCAATCAAAAAAGACTTTTTTCGAATTTTTTTGAGTTTTTTCTGGATTTTGATGGGTTGTAAGATAAAAAACCCCCTTTTTCTCAATTTTATCAATTATTTGATAATTATTAATACCAATTTTAGTATTTGGATTACTGTTGGTATCGATCTTAACCCAGGCTTCAATATCTCCTTTTTGTCTAAGAGAAAAATGGATAATTTTCCAATCAAAATATTTTCTATCGAGATTTCTTTCTATATCTAGAATATTGACCTTTCTTAGATAATTATTGATATGAAGATTGCCGGGCATATCAACAAAGTTGTGTTTGTACGTGTTGGAATTATACGAAATTTCTAAGTTCTTCTTTACTTGAAAGGGTAATCTATAAAAAAATGAGTCACTTTTATTTTCATAATTAATTGATTTATATGCTAAAAGACCATATCTATAACATTTTTTAAAATTATCTTTTTGGTTTGATAATGAATAGAGTTCCGAATCATTTTCTTTTTTGTAATGAATTAATTGGTCTTTTTCATATGAATTCCATTTGTTTAAGTTTCTATTTTTATTTTGAGCCATACAACTTTGATTAACCTTAGTTCGCCATTTTTTTGGCATTAATCTATACCATCTAATCTGAGATAAATCGTATTGATAATGCCATCTTAACCAGTTTTTCCATTGATTGATTCTATAACTCTGAAGTTTCTTATGTTTTAATTCCGAGTGAAATATTCCTAGTGTTTTAAAATAGTCCTTTATTTTAGTCTTAAGGAAGCAAGACGTTGTGTTATATTGAAGAACAGATCTAAATTTAGACAAATTAATAACTTGGGTTTGTGATAATTTGTAAAATACATATGCTTGTGACAAGTAGGATAAATCACAAAAAATATGTGAATTTTTCTTACTAATATTATAAAGTGACTTTTTTATAGTCGAAATAAAGATAAAGTTAATTTTTTTTTTATTAGTAATTTTTTCTTGATTTATTTCATTATTGGAGATGAATTTCTCAATCAATTTGTTTGTTGATTCAAGAAAGAGTTGTGTAGTAATTCTAGGAATATTAATGATAGATAAAAATAGATCGATGTATAATCTTTGAATGAATAATTTGAGAAAATAATGGAATTTCCATATTACTCGAGTATTTCTTCTT